AATATATAACTAAAATTTGAAAAATGAGTTACTTGAAAAATTTAACGTTATTATATAAGCTTATGTTGGTCTATCGGTTAAAGTAAAGAATGTTTAAGTGAGTCTCTGATATCCAAGTTTTTTTATATGTTCAAAAAGTGGGTAGAATTAAGCAAAATTATTCATCAACTAAATGTTCACGAAATACGGTAGTTAATATGGTAGTTTTCTTACGGGCTGAAGTTCAATTCCCTTAGCTGCTTTAAAGATTATTATTGTTTAAGACTAAGTTTTTTTATGTTACTTTTTTACTATTTATCAATTCTTCTTGGCGCATTTACTTTGGCAACCGGAATTTATGTAGGTTTTCGGGCAGCGCGACTTGTTTAATTCTTTTGTAATATTGTTTAATGAAAGTTTTTATTTATTAAATACTTATAGAGCAGATACAATAAAACTAAAAATATAAAACTTATTGGGGTTAAATTCCAACCTTAATGTTTTATACTAACCTAATGTGATAAAAATTATACTAGTATGCTAATATTCAAAGTTCTAATGCTAAATATCAATAAAGATGTCTACCTGGAAAAAGTTGCTGGATCCAAACTGTTTAGTAATTATGTAATAGTTTCCGTTCTCTCTTTAGGTGGTGTAGGGTTTTTAACAACAGGTCTCTCAAGTTATTTTAGAGTCAGTTTAATCCCGTTTTTAAAACTAACTGAACTTTTTTTCATTCCGCAAGGAATTATTATTACATTCTACGGGGCGACCGCAGTATCTTTAAGTGTGTGTATTAGCTTATTAATATTAATGCAATGGGGATCAGGCTACAATGAATTTAATAAACGAGAAAATATAGTTCGCATTGTCAGAAAGAAACTTTTTTCGAAAGAAATGTTTTTAGTTTTTAATTTCGAAGATGTGAAATGTATTCGACTTTTGGTGAGTGGAAATAATCAGAAAGCGTTAGTCTTGTGTTTAAAAGATAACCGGCAAATTCCAATTAGCGAAATTGACAAACCAATTTCTTTAACTAAAATTGAGCGTAAAGCTTACGATTTAGCAACTTTTTTAGGAGTCAGTCTTGAAGGTCTTTAATTTAATGTATATTACCTTAAATAAGACATTTAAATAAAATTTAATCTATTAAATAAATTTAATCTATATATATATATGGTAAAACTGTTTAGTAATACGTACGGTGTTTTTCCAGTTCAGCAAATTAATCGGAAGGTAAAAGTACAAGAAGCTGAAGTCTTCGAATTTCGCACTGTCCCCGGTGATCTGAAATACTTATATCAACAAATTTGCCGTAAAAAGATGCTGAACTATGAGCCGGAGGCTCCGATTGCTATTAATTTAGAAAACTCTGAGGAACCTATAGTTTGGATTCTTTCAGTAAATGGTTCGCCTGCCAGAACATATGGACGGCGAAATTTCCTCGATCTTTTAACAAATAATCCCGAAGAGAATTGGTTTGTTTGGGGTTACACAAAGTTAAAAGGCTTTTATCGGGCACAACATGTCAGGTCTTACTTTTTCGGTCGTTCTATTTTAACAAAATTTCGTTTTAGGTCGCCATTTTATGGCCATTTCTGGCAAGGTAAGAAATCGCCGTTTGCTGCGAAAAACCCTAGAATGTTGCGAGCATTTTATAGATTACGGCTGTTAATACGTACACGTAAGTTATTAACTAGTCTTCTTATTTATTTTGAGGAGGTTAATCAAAAACTTATGTGGAAATCTCCATATAAAAATGGTAGAGATCCAGCAAATAGTCTTCTAATTGGCTGGCTCTTAGTTCAAGATGCCAAGCTTCACCGAATGCAAACTATCTATGAAAATCACGGTGATGGTCTTGTGTCTAATCTGGGAAGTACAGACTGGATGGAAAAAAATAATGAGGAGCAATTTATGACTTTAGTTCCTCTATCTCTAGCTGAATTAAATTCAATTGCTAATTCGTCATATAAATCGGTTCAATCAACCAATGAAGAACCAAATTATGAAGAATCACCGGCAATTTATCCATCTGATAAAGAATGGTTATCGAATGAAGGGTATACTCTCGACTTTTTAAAGTATAAAAATTTTCGTTTAGGCGATTTTGAAAGCTTTAAAAAACGTTTAACTCTATATGGAGCTCCAGCAAATAGAACTTTATACTCTTCATTTCGATCTTGGCCTCACATTATGTGTGAAGCATCGCAAGATCTACTTGAATACCATATTCGCCGTACGGAAGGAATAAGAAACCCTCGAACTCGGGCAAAAAAAATACTTCTGTATGTGCAGCGGGATGCTAAACAAATTCGTAATCGAGCAATTCTAATCCAAAATGATTTAGATACATTAGCAAAATCTAGTCAGGATTCAGTTGCACACAGCACAACAGAAGCTGCCCGACGCGCAATTAACTTGCTATATAAGAGAACAATCTTTGAGGCAGAAAAATTTATATGGAAAGAACTATTAGTTCATCCAATTGAAAATCAAGTTTCAAATGAAACAGATTTGGACAAAACTGAATTACTTTCTATTGATTCCTCAACTAAAAAAGATGATAACGGAACAACTAAAGCCGTTGAAGAAAATTATAATTCAATTATTATCGATCTTGAAGAGGCAACTGTAAAAATTAATGCTTTAAATAATCAATCAAATGAGAATCTATCTGAGGTAGATTCAGAAGAAAAATACGAAAACGAAGAGACAGAGTATTGTCTTCCAGTTTTTTGTCCCCCACTTAGTCGGTATTGCTCATCAAGACATGAGCGCAAAAAGATTCCAAAACAAATGTACACAAAAAAAGGTTTTGAATGTTTGCCAGCTGCCTACAAAACTGTAAAATTACCTCGTTATCAAAGTAATCCTCGTGATCGACGTAATCCTATTTTTAGAATTACCCCAATGCGTAGAAGACGTTGGCAAGACTATGACTATAACCATCAGCCAATCGAATACAGCTTTGGTTTAGATTATAAAAAACCAACTGGAAACACAATGAAATAGAATAATTTTTAAATAGGCATATACTAAAGTAATAATCAAAAGTTGAACAGCCTTATCACCGGTTTATAGGATACCCAGTTAGTTTCATTGATCGAGAAGATTAGTTTATAACTTTAACATAAGATATTAAAAAAGTTAATACTAATTGATTTTTTGATTATAAAATAAAAGATTTATAGTATCATTTACCATTAAAATTATTAAATTAATTACTTCAAAAAATTATATGACACCTTCTTTATCAAGTTTTTTATTAAGCTTAATCATCGGATGTATTTTGGTTGTTGTTCCTATCAGTGTTGCTTTAATTCTTGTAAGTTCTAAAGATCGTATAACAAGATCTTCTTGAAATCTATATAGCCTAAGTATAATATGATAAATATTATTTATAGAGAACCCTTTTCACTAGGTATTATTTTACTTCTAGGTATATCTTTGTTTTATTGCTTAAGATTTATTCGACCAGAAATCTCAAAAGACTCCGATTTCGTTTTTACTACTATCACTGTCATTTATTCTGGTATTATTATAGAGCATGGATGGCGTCTTGATGCACTTTTATTTTTCAGTCAAATTTTAATAATTATATGCGTACTGTGTATTGGTTGGGAAAATATTAGATTGAGAGGATTGTTAGCACAATTAATTACTAGAGAACTAGGACGCCATAACGGATTGTCTTCTAAGATTAGAAAAAAATTTTTCTAGTTAGAGATTAAATTAAAACTTATCAAAATAAGTTTTAAAATAATTTTTGGTTTCAGCGAAATAAAGAACTTACCCAAATATACCTTTTATGCTTTTCAAAATAGATCCTATAATAAACATGATCCGTTTAATATTACTTCCACCAATTGACTCATCTTTTATTGTTAAACGGCTAATTAGATATATGTTGTTTGGTCCAATCTTTTTTATAACATTTTCTTTACCAGTTTTTTCAATTGAATTGGACGAAGCTACGCGAACCGTTACATTGGATGAATTTGGATCAACAGTTATTTTATCGCCAGAGCAAGTTAAAAAAGGAAAGCGGTTATTTAATGCTTCTTGTAGCGTTTGTCATACGGGTGGTATAACAAAGACAAATCCTAACGTCGGTTTAGATCCTGAGGCTTTAAATCTTGCGACACCTGCTCGAGGAAATATTAATGCACTAATTGATTATATGAAAGACCCAACAAGCTATGATGGATTAGAATCCATAGCCGAAATTCACCCAAGTATCAAAAGCGCTGATATTTTTCCAAAAATGCGAAATCTTACTGAAGATGATTTATATGCAATTGCTGGACATATTTTAGTTCAGCCTAAAATAGTTTCAGAAAAATGGGGTGGTGGGAAGATTTATTTTTAAAGGATTAAGTTAATGTAGATTTTCAAAAGTTATAAAAAGCAAAATCTTTTTATAACTAAAATTCTTCTAAATACTTCAAAATAGGTAAGTTTGTGAATAATTCAACCATTGTCATTAAAACAATACTAACCATTGCTAAACGTCCGTTATAGAGCTCCGAAAGCTTTGTAAAGCCCCAAAATAACGAGTTATTTTCGTGCATAAAAATTTTTAGTATTTAGTTTAGTAATCTGTTTGTAGTAGGTTTATCTGTAGAAAGATTCCTGAGGTAAAATTATTCTATCTTAACTTTAGTCGATTGGACGCATAGATAATACTGGTTCCGTTTCGCGATCAATACCCTTTTCAAAACCAGCAGCAGCAGCTCTTGATCTTCCTGAATGCCACCAATGTCCTACAAGTAAAAAGAAACCTAAGAAAAAGTGTGAAGTAGTTAGCCAAGAGCGAGGAGAAACATAATTAACAGAGTTAATCTCAGTGGCTACACCACCTACTGAATTTAATGCACCAAGTGGGGCATGAGTCATATATTCAGCTGCTCTTCGTTCTTGCCATGGTTGAATATCGTTTTTGATTTTATTAATATCTAAGCCATTTGGCCCCCTTAGTGGTTCAAGCCAAGGGGCACGTAAATCCCAAAAGCGCATTGTTTCACCACCAAAAATGATTTCACCACTTGGTGATCTCATTAGATATTTACCGAGACCTGTTGGACCTTGTGCTGATGCAACATTTGCACCTAATCGTTGGTCACGAACAAGAAATGTAAAAGCTTGAGCTTGGGATGCTTCAGGACCAGTTGGGCCATAAAACTCACTAGGGTATGCTGTATTGTTATACCAAACAAAGACAGAAGCTGTTAGACCCATAAGTGATAATGCAGCAAGACTATAAGAAAGATATGCTTCACCTGACCAGACGAAAGTTCTACGTGCCCAGGCTACTGGCTTGGTAGTAATATGCCATACACCGCCTAAAATACATAGAACACCCATCCAAACATGACCACCCACTAAATCCTCAAGATTATTAATCGAGATGACCCAGCCATCGCCACCAAAAGGAGACTTTAATACGTATCCAAAAATCACTAAAGGATTCAGCGTTGGACTTGTTACTAGACGCACATCACCACCACCTGGAGCCCAAGTATCGTAGATTCCACCGACAAACATTGCCTTTGCAACAAGGAGAAAAGAACCTATTCCTAATAGAATTAAATGAATTCCTAATATAGTTGTCATTTTATTTTTATCCCGCCAGTCATATCCAAAAAATGGAAATAATTCTTCTAGGGTATCAGGTCCTAGTAAAGAATGGTATATACCCCCGAATCCCAGAACGGCTGATGAAATTAAATGAAGAACACCCACTACAAAAAAAGGGAAAGTTGTTGTAATTTCTCCCCCTGGTCCAACACCCCAACCTAATGTTGTTAGATGCGGTAATAAAATGCAGCCTTGTTCATAAAGCGGTTTCTCGGGAATGTAGTGTGAAACTTCGAACAACGTCATCGCACCAGTCCAAAATACCATAATACCTGCATGAGCAACATGTGCACCAAGTAATTTTCCAGAAACGTTTATTAGACGTGCGTTACCTGACCACCAAGCAAATCCTGTTGATTCAATATTTCTTCCAGTTATAGATTTATTAAAGGGCGTTTCCACGTGGCAATACCTCCTCAGGGAATACAAAATTTTCATGTGGTTGATCCTGCGCAGCCATCCACGCACGAATACCTTCATTTAATAAAATATTTTTAGTGTAGAACGTTTCAAATTCTGGGTCTTCAGCTGCTCGTAATTCTTGCGAGACAAAATCGTATGCACGTAAATTTAACGCTAAGCCTACAATACCAACGGCACTTGTCCAAAGTCCTGTAACCGGAACAAACAACATGAAGAAATGTAACCAACGTTTATTAGAAAAGGCAACCCCGAAAATTTGCGACCAAAAACGATTTGCGGTTACCATTGAATATGTTTCTTCGGATTGAGTTGGAGTAAAGGCTCGAAACGTATTTGCGGCGTCACCATCTTCAAAAAGTGTGTTTTCAACGGTTGCCCCATGAATAGCACACACGAGAGCACCACCTAATATACCAGCTACTCCCATCATATGGAATGGGTTTAATGTCCAGTTATGAAATCCTTGCAAAAATAATAGGAAGCGGAAAATTGCAGCTATCCCAAAACTTGGTGCAAAAAACCAACTTGCTTGGCCTAGAGGGTATAATAAAAAAACAGACAGGAAAATAGAAATTGGACCAGAAAATGCAATAGCGTTATAGGGTCGAATTCCGACTAAACGAGCGATTTCAAATTGACGTAAACAAAATCCAATTAGTGCAAAAGCACCGTGTAATGCAACAAATGTCCATAGTCCACCAATTTGTAACCATCGAGTAAAATCACCTTGAGCTTCAGGACCCCAAAAAAGTAATAAAGAGTGTCCCATACTATTAGCAGGTGTTGATACTGCAACAGTTAAGAAATTACAACCTTCCAAATAAGATGACGCTAGTCCATGCGTGTACCACGAGGTTGCGAAAGTTGTACCCGTAAACCAACCACCTATCGCAAGATACGCTGTTGGAAATAACAATAAACCCGACCACCCTACAAAAACGAATCTATCTCTCTTTAGCCAATCGTCTACAAGATCAAATAAACTCGTTTCTTGATCCTCTCCTATCGCAATCGTCATGTATTGTATAGGAGCGATCGGTTTTTTTTTTTTTTTTATATTGAAGAAGTCGACTTTGTTGCTGTGTACGTTATGTTAGTAACTTTTCTCTAGTCAGCTTTTAGGCTAAGAAAGAATACGAAAATAAATTTGGTATAGTCACCAAAGTAGGGTAACTATACCAAATTTATTTCGTTCCCTTATCAATCTTTTTCTGTCTCACCATTGAGACAAAATCGGAAACTTTCTTTCCCACGGCTTCTGGATCAACCTCCGGTGGGTCCGGAAGGTCCAGTACCTTAGGCGACTGAAGGTCGGGTTTCGGGGTTTTTCCCACCGATTCCCTAACCTTATTACTAAGTTCAGCCCATTTCTGCGTCAGAAACCCAAGGGTGGCTAGCCCCTGAGTCGTCTGTAAAAATTTGAATCCTCCTAAACCCACACTAACGATACCCAAACCCACTAGTATTTTAGTTTGGTGTTTTTTGGCTGCCGATTGTAATTGTCGGCAGGTACGTTGAAACTCTTCTAATTTTTTCATATATATTTATAATTAAAATAAGATTATTTTATAAATTTAACAAATTATGTTTTCACTATTCTTTGTTGATAAGGCATAGTGAAAACATAATTTGTTAAATAAACTGAACTTGTTAAATAGAGAGAAATAGAAAGCGTTAACCGTTAACAGCAGGAGCGTTTAAAGCAACTGGAGCTACTTCAATTGCCGCTAAATCTAGTGGGAAGTTGTGAGCGTTACGTTCATGCATTACTTCCATACCTAAGTCAGCACGGTTAATAATGTCAGCCCATGTGTTAATTACACGACCTTGGCTATCAACAACAGATTGGTTAAAGTTGAAACCGTTTAAATTAAACGCCATTGTACTTACACCTAAAGCAGTTAACCAGATACCTACTACTGGCCAAGCCGCTAAGAAGAAGTGAAGAGCACGTGAGTTATTAAAACTTGCGTATTGGAAGATTAAACGTCCAAAGTAACCATGCGCAGCTACAATGTTGTAAGTCTCTTCTTCTTGACCAAATTTGTAACCGTAGTTAGCAGATTCAAGTTCACTTGTTTCACGAATTAAACTAGAAGTTACTAACGAACCGTGCATAGCACTAAATAAAGAACCACCAAATACACCAGCTACACCAGCCATGTGGAATGGGTGCATTAAGATGTTGTGCTCAGCTTGGAAAACTAACATGAAGTTGAATGTACCAGAGATACCTAGTGGCATACCGTCAGAGAAACTTCCTTGACCAATTGGGTAAACAAGAAATACTGCTGAAGCAGCCGCTACTGGAGCAGAAAATGCTACGAAGATCCATGGACGCATACCTAAACGGTAGCTTAATTCCCATTCACGACCCATGTAAGACGCTACACCTAATAAGAAATGTAATACGATTAATTGGTAAGGACCACCATTGTATAACCACTCGTCAACTGAAGCAGCTTCCCAAATTGGGTAAAAATGTACACCGATTGCGTTAGAACTTGGAATAACAGCACCACTGATAATGTTGTTACCATATAGTAATGAACCAGCAACAGGCTCACGAATACCATCAATATCTACTGGCGGAGCAGCAATAAAGGCGATGATGTAACAAGAAGTAGCAGTTAATAATGTAGGGATCATTAAAACACCAAACCAACCAATGTATAAACGGTTCTCAGTACTTGTAATCCAAGAACAGAAGCGTTCCCATAAACTTGAGCTTTCACGTCTTTTTAAAGTTGCAGTCATCTTAGTATTTTCAGCGTCGGATTACTTTTGATCTCGTTCTCATTGTCGACAATACTATCTATAGAAGGAAATTTTCTTTTTGACCAAAGATTGATTAATTATTTATCTTTTGTGTTATATTGATTCCATCCTAACTCCTGAAGATTTCTATTACGCTTTAATGGTTGTGTAATCAATTCTAGAATATCCCGCGCATTGGTAAAACCATGAATTTGTGAAAATGTAAATTCTACGGACCATTTTGTATTAATTCCTCGTGCTTCTAAAGGATTTGCATTAGCCATCCCTGTAATTACTAAATCTGGTTCCATTTCTCTAATCCTATCAATTTGATTGTAGTTATCAGGTTTTTCGACAATTTTTGGAATAAAAGTTCCCATTTCTAGACATGTCTTTTCTAAAAGTGCAAGTTCAGCTGCTTGATACCTTTTATCCATATATGGAATTCCAATTTCATAAACAATCATACCACATCTTATTAAAAAACGTGCAAGTGAAATTTCTAGTAAATTGTCACCCATGAAAAAAATGGATCGGCCCTTAATTAATTCAATATAGTTAGTAAGATTTGACCAAATTTCTTTTTCACGTTTTTGGAGACCATTAGGTTCAATATTTAACACATTACAAATTTTTTCGATCCAAGCTCGCGTGCCATCCGGCCCAATTGGAAAAGGAGCATTTATTAATCTACACTTTTTTCTCCGCATTAGTGTTGTTGCAGTTCGACTTAAATAAGGATTAACACCACATACATAAAAATCTTTTTGTATAGGAACAATTTCACTGTAGCGTTTTGCTGGTAACCATCCGAAGACTTCAACATTCTGTTTTCTTAGCTCTAGCTCTAATTGACTAACAACTGATTCAGGTAAAGATCCAAAAAGAATCAAAGGGGCATGTTTAAGATCAATAGTCCTAATAAAATTTATTTGATTTTGTGAAATTTTTTGCTGTGCTAAAGCGGCTAAGACAGTATCTTCGCCTTGAGTAAAAGCATAATCTAAACCGTTTGCACGCGTCACTACAATTGGAACACCTATCTCTATTTCTAATTTTGGAGCGATTCCTTCTAAATCCATTTTAATAATTTCCGTTGTACATGTGCCTATCCAAAAAATTACACTTGGGTTTTGATCATCTTTTATTTTAGCACAAAGTCTTTTTAATTCTTTGTAATCATTTAGTTGTGCTGAAATGTCACCCTCTTCTAGTTCTGCCATTGCATACCGGGGTTCCGCAAAAATCATTACTCCCAATGCATTTTGTAGAAAATAACCACATGTTTTAGTTCCTATAACTAAAAAAAAACTGTCTTGAATCTTTTGGTATAACCACGCAACACAACTGATTGGACAAAACGTATGATAATTACCGCTTTCACACTCAAAACTTAACTTTTCTAGTTGTATATTTGTCATATATTAAAAAATTGAAACTTAATTTAATCGATAATGACTTCTAAAGTATTGTTATTAGAGCGAGAAATATCTACAGAATTATCTTTTATATTCAAGTAGAAATCCGATAACAAGCTAAATAATTCACGATCAGCAGCTTCTTTAGGCACAACGCCTTCTGGGCTTGCAATAAGTTGGTCGGCAATATTTAAGTAATATTCACAAACGTAAATAAGGGATTTTTCTCCTTCTGCCATTTCGAAGAGAGTTTTTCCTTTGACTCTCGATACACGAATGTCTTCAATTAATGGTAAAACTTCAAGTACAGGAATTGGAACCGTATCAATATATTTATCAATTAAATCCCGTGTAGTTGTTCGGTTACCAATTAATCCGGCTAATCGAAGTGAATGAGTTCGTGCTTTTTCACGAACAGAAGCAGCAATTCGATTGGCTGCAAATAAAGCATCAAAGCCATTATCAGTTACGATTAGACAGTAATCAGCATAATTTAATGGAGCAGCAAAACCGCCGCATACAACATCACCTAAAACATCAAATAGAATCACATCATACTCATCAAATGCATTTAACTCTTTTAATAATTTAACAGTTTCTCCAACTACATACCCACCGCAGCCAGCGCCTGCTGGTGGACCACCTGCCTCAACACAATCTACATCACCATAACCTTTATAAATAACATCTTCTGGCCAAACATCTTCATAATGATAATCCTTTGTTTGTAATGTATCAATTATTGTAGGAATTAAAAAGCCTGTTAAAGTAAAAGTGCTGTCGTGCTTTGGATCACAACCAATTTGTAAAACTTTTTTACCGCGTTTAGATAATGCAACCGAAATATTGCAACTAGTTGTTGATTTACCAATTCCACCTTTTCCATATACAGCCAATTTCATAGTTAAAATCTCCTTATGCTTAAGATATTTAATAGTATCAACAAAAGTATACTCCATTATTAGGAAGAGTTTATTAGGTTAAAAAATCTTTGCGTATTTCGCTAAGTTTTGATATTTAACTAAGATTTTTTATAAAAATTAATGTTAAATTTTACTTTAAACTGTTTTACCTTTTATTCCTAATATCTAATCCAAAAACTTTTGACTATCCCCTCCAAAAAATATTAAGATTCAGATAATAATAATAGAAAATTAGTTCTTTAATTAGTAAATTAGACGTAATTCATTCCATTAGTATTTCAAAAAACTATCTAACTTAGATAATAAAAGTTACTTATTCTTAAGTTTATCACAAGTTTTATGACTATTATATTGAATTACTGGCCCCGAAAAATTTATTGAGATGGCATTTAATCTAACTAATTTGCAAATTTTTTTCACAAATTTAATTTTTGGAAATCTATTTTTCACAATGTGTCTGTATTGGATACTCTTAGTTATAAACAAAAAAGGGGTATTATATGAAATTGCCAAATTTGGTGGATTAGTAGCAACGGTATTAATTTCTACCTTTTTGAGTTGGCGGTGGTATCAATATAATCACTTTCCTTTAAGTAACTTATATGAATCTTTAATGTTTTTAAGTTGTTTATTACTGTTTTTCTACAAAACGTTTGAGTACAAAACAGATAGTAAAATTATAGGAGGACTATGTATTCCATTAATATTACTAATTCAAGGATTTGCTACTTTAAATTTACCTTTATCGCTTCAAAAAGCAACACCCTTAGTACCTGCACTTCAATCAAATTGGTTAATGTTGCATGTTAGTATGATGATGCTAAGTTATGCGACGTTGCTAGTGGGCTCATTATTTTCGATTCTATATTTTTTTATATCAAACGATAAATTAATTTCAAAACAAACTTCAACAAAATTAAATCCTATTTTTAGAGGCTCAAATATAAAAATTAGATCTGATTTAGAATTTAATTTCAACGAATTTACTCACGAGAAAGAAGTTATATCAATTAATTTCCTAAAAAAAAAAAATAGATCTCACTTACTTACAAATTTAGATAATTGGAGTTATAGAACAATAGGATTGGGATTTCCATTTCTAACAATGGGAATTATTTCTGGTGGTATTTGGGCTAATGAGGCCTGGGGTTCGTATTGGAGTTGGGATCCAAAAGAAACTTGGGCCTTTATTACTTGGTTAATATTTGCAAGCTACTTGCACGCAAGAATTATAAGAGACTGGCAAGGTAAGAAAACAGCTTTTATTGGGTCATTAGGATTTTTTACGGTGTGGGTATGTTATTTAGGGGTTAATTTTTTAGGTCAAGGACTTCATAATTACGGTTTCTTGAATTAACAAAAATGTTATTCGTTAAAATAACATTTTTATTTCGTTTGCTTGAAAGAAATTCTTATTAAAAAAGTTATTCTCTTTTGTTATCTAATACGCTAACCCTAAACTTCTTGTTGTTTCACCACCTAAATAAACACGAACACTTAAGAAATCGGTTGGACATGCTGTTTCACAGCGTTTACATCCTACACAATCTTCAGTTCTTGGGGCTGAAGCAATTTGTTTTGCTTTGCAACCATCCCAAGGTACCATCTCCAAAACGTCAGTTGGACATGCTCTGACGCATTGCGTGCAACCAATACACGTATCATAAATTTTTACCGTATGTGACATAAATACAAAATTAATTTTAGTCGTACTTTTTTCAAGTATTTTGCAAATTGGTATTTTTAAAAAGACTAAATATTAAATAATATAACTTAGATTACTTCAACTAATGTTCTCTTTTTTTGCTTTTTGAAAGAAACTTCTCCATCTATCAATGAGTATAATGTGAAATCTTTTCCACACCCAACATTCTTACCAGGCTTAATTTTTTGGCCTCTTTGTCGAACAAGTATTTTTCCAGTTGTTACATTATGACCACCGAAACATTTGACACCTAGTCTTTTTGCAGTCGAATCACGTCCATTTTTAGTACTACCAGCTCCTTTTTTATGTGCCATTTTAAAAAAGATGAATTAATTATTTAAACTTGAAGCTATTTATTCGTAATTTCGTTAACGTCTGTCTGTGTCCATTTTTCCGCCGATATTTTTTCTTTGGTTTCATTTTATATACGATACATTTTCTATCAAGAAGATGATATAAAACTAAGGCTTGAACGCTTGCATTTAAAACATGAGGAAATCCAAGTTTAATTTCTTTATTTTTTCGAATTAATAAAACTTTTTTAAGACATATTTTAGTACCAGACCATACTGGTAAGTAGTTTATATAACAAAATTGTTTGGGATATACCCAAAATTGTCGACCAGAAACTTCGATTACAGCATAATCCATAGCTTCATCAAAATATTTATTTAAATCGTTATCGCTTTCTTGTCTATCATACAAAAAAGCGTAGAATTTGTCAATTAAGTGGGTCTGACTTATTTTGCATAAATTGTAGTATACTATTATGTATAAAATGGGCTATCTTTACCATTATTCACTTCAGATACTTGAATTTTTCCTATTAAAACGTTATTTAGTCTTAATTTCAGCCAAAGAATAAAATTCTTATTAGTTGAAACAAAAGCAATACTATTATTTTCTAGTGCATTTTTGAAAACTTTCTCAAGTCTTAAAAATTTTATAAATTTTGGATTTTTCAAAATCCAGAAGTCTAAAAATTTATTTGAATTCTTAAAGTAACTCTGAGTTCGTTCTCTCAATACTTCTTCGGTTGGCTCTGCATCCAGTAGAAATTTTGGGCTTCCTAAAATGAAGTAGTAATTAGTCATTATTGTATTAGTATTAAATTTGTTTAGAGCATCTATGAATAGAATTTCGTGGACTTTTGTTTATATATAATGATGTAACCTAGTTAAATTAAACTTTCTTTAAACAAAAGGTAATATTAACCATTTATTAATAAATAGAAATACAAAGAAATTAAAAGGTTTTTATATTCAGAAAGACAATTTGACGACTCAAATCTTAGAGTTTTGATCAAAGCTTTCAAACAGTAATGTTTTAGTCAATTTAAAGACTTAAAGAGTTCCATTTCCAACTGATTTATAGATCTGTTTGCTTTTGCATTTATTATAAGTTCTTTTTTTTCAATCTTCTTAATGAACCAAATTTCTGCAAATGAAATATAGCTTACTAAAGTACTTATCATTAAAAAGGAAAATCCTATATAGATATAAACTATTCCTGGATCAGATTTAATTTGGAGTCCTGTTGAGCTAATGATATCTTTTAATTTTATTGTATTAATATCTAAGTATTCATTAAGGTCAATAACACGTATTAGTTTTCCTTGTAAATTATAAAGGTACCCATGATAAGTTTTTATTTGGATTAATTGAAAAGACTGATTTAATGGTAATAAAGTTAGAAAATCTCCCTTTTCACTGAAATTATTAATCTTAAAAAATGGTAATTGAACTGATAAGCTTTCTATTCCAATCCTTATACCATCTAATAGCCAATCGGTTTGATAGATTGTTAAATTTTTATATATAAATGGATTATTTACGTAAATTGTCTGTAATTTTCGTTCAGTACCTTTATTATCTAGAATTGAAAGGTTTGAATAGAACTGTCGTATTTGTCCAGTTTTACGATAAGTAATCCAAAAATCGTTTAAACGAATGGGAGCTTGATTTATTTTACTGAAATTCCCTATTGTTGCTATATTTTGGATACGGCTTATTTCAGTTTTTGATAGAAACTCCTGTGCATTAAAGCCAAATATGGAAGCAAGAATTGAACCTAACAGTATTAATATAATACTCAAATGGACAAAGATAGGAGCTATTCGTCCGATTAATCCTTTTGAGTTATAAAAAGTTCTTCTTTGTTGAAAAATGAAATAATTTTGTTTATTTAAACTATATAAAAATTTATGAATCTTTAATGTTTTTGAGTTTATTATAAAGTTTTTCTTTACCCTTGCCTTTTTTATGAAATGACAATGTCTTGAGAACTTTAAGGTCGGTAGTTGTTGTGAAATTGTGCAACTAAATAAAGACAGGCCCAATAATAATAATAATAAAATGAACCAATCATTACGATAAAGATGATCGAGCTGGAAAAAGATTATAAATTTCCAATTGATGAACCCAAATAAGGGTTTAACTACAGGATAATTACTTTGATAGAATTTCAAAGTCTTATCTTGTTCAACAACTGAACCAATTATTGAACAAAAAGCAATTGTTAATAGTAGGAATATTGCAAATTTAAGATTTGAAAATAATCTTAGGTATTTAATCATATCAAAAACTATTATTTATTTAAAATAAGAGGCTAATCGAATACGTCCCGATAAAGCCCAAGCATATAAATTCTTTATTTTTTTTGGGTTAATCCGAGCTAAGGGCACAATATGTTTTATAGCCTCTAAGATGTCGTTTGTTGTAAAATCACGCTTCTTTTGAAATGCAAGATACATGCCTTCAATAATACTTTGACGAATTTCGGCTCCAGAAAAGTCTTTTGTTTCGTTTACCAGCATACGGATATCATAATTCCGATAGTAATCGGGTCGTAACGAAGATAAGTGAACCGTAAAAATTTGTTCTCTTTCTTCACTAGTGGGTAATGAAATAAAAAATATTTCGTCAAATCGACCCTTTCGAATAACTTCAAGAGGTAAAGTTTCAATATTATTTGCTGTAGCAACCACGAAAACTGGAGCTTCCTTTTCTGCCAACCAAGTTAAAAAGGTACTTAGAACTCTATTAGTTGTACCTCCATCGCCTGAACTAAATTTAAACACCTTATCCAACTCATCAATCCATAAGACACAGGGTGATAAATTTTCTAAAATATTAATCATTTCTCGAAGTCGTGACTCAGATTCTCCAACTAAGCTTCCAAATAAACGACCGATATCAAGGCGTAAAAGTGGTAAACCCCATTCATTAGCAATTGACTTTGCAACTAAGGATTTTCCAGTTCCCTGAAATCCAACCAGTAGTAAGCCACGTGGTTGAGGTAGACCATAATTTGCTGCTTGTTCCGAAAAAGAATTTGAGCGGTTTCTTAACCATTCTTTTAAAATTGAAAGACCTCCAACCGAGTCTAAATTCTGGGTTGTTGTCCAAAATTCTAGGATTTCGGTTTGTTTAATGAACTGTTTTTTTTCCTCCAAAATTAGTTCAAGTGTCTTACTTGAAATCTGTTTATTAATTATTATTGCTCTTGCAAATACCCTTCGGATTCGATCAATAGACAAACCTTGTGAAGCTTGGGCTAATGAATCCACAAAATTAATATCCAAATTTTGTTGAAAAAACGAAGATTCATTTCCTGAATACTCTTGAAATGTCTGAAATACTTGAACTAATTCAGTTTTGATTTCTTCTAACTGAGGCAATTTAAATTCTAATATTGTAATTAAATCTTGTAGTTCTAATGGAATATTAACTTCTGGGGTAATTATAATGATAGTTTTTCGTTGTATTTTCAGATTTCTACACAAGTTCCTTAATTTTCTAGAAACAGAAACGTCTCTTAAAAATTTATGAAAGTCTTTTAAGATAAAGAATGTTGAATTAGAATTTTTATAAAGATCTATAAACTCCAACGCTTTCAATGGATTTTGACGTGACCAATTCCTTTTATTTGGGTTTATATTATACCCAGTTTCAAAGTCCCAAATGTAAATTGTTGCATTTAAATGCTTATTATTATAGTATCTAATAAGAAATTCGAAACGATCTTCTTCGTATGTATGAATGAGAATGGTAGGATACCCAGCACCTATAAGTGTACTTAACTGTCTAAAAAAAGTCATATTTGATATTTCTTGTCATAAATTGATTACTTTACGTTTCTAAAAAACTTATTTTTTTACCTAATCAAACTATTATATAAGCGTAATTTATAAATAAAGTTCGCCGACAACGACTATAACGCTAATTTTTTCCGATTTTTATGGCGACGACTATTTAAAATCGCTTTTCCAGATTTAGTTTTCATTCGTGAGCGAAAACCTGATACTCGGATTGCTTTTTTTCTTGTTCCTTCTAATGTTCTCTTAGTCATTGATAAAAAATTACATTTAGAATATTAATTAATTGTATACATCTATATATATATATACATATGTATGACTATCTTTACTCATTAAATTTTTCAATACCTGTCTCATTTGACAAGACAGCAAAAACTAGATTAATAGGTAATTCGCTTGTAGATGTTATAAATAGTCGATAAGCTTCACTTTTGTATTCATCAAGTGGATCGCGTTGCGCATATGCTCGCCACCCTACGTATTCCATTAAATCAGACATACGTGATAAATGTTGGGCCCAACATTCGTCGAATGTTTGTAAAAAGCATATCTTCTCAAATTCACGTAATGCTCCTTTCCCTTTTGTTTCATCATTTGATTCCTTAAATTCATAAATCAACCAATATTGTTCTCGTAAAAAATTATAAAGACTAAATTCAGAAAAATCTACAAAATCTTCTACTTCCAAAGGAAAGGTAAATTGTAAAAGTTCTTCAATAATTGTCAATGCTTCTTGAATTTGCTCGAGATTTTGTTTAATCTTGATTTCTTCACAAAGATAGTATGCAATTTCCGCCAGAGCTTGCTCACCTAATTCGCACACCCAATTTTGGATCGTGTCTGTTTTTAATACAAATGATCGGGTATGATAAAAAATCATTCTTTGTTCGTCTAAAATACCATCATATTCATATGTTTGTTTACGACCATCGTAATAAAAATCTTCAACACTCTTTTGCGCTAATTCCAAACTACGTCTTAGGAATTTTGAATCAATAGAAATATCTAAATCACCTAATTCTAAGCCTGAGAAAGCTTTTTGAATATTGCTACTGCCGAAAAGTCGAAAAGTTTTATCATCTAAGCTAACAAAAAATATAGAGCTACCTGGATCTCCTTGTCTACCCGCTCTTCCTCTTAATTGGTTATCAATCCGTTGCGAATCATTTCTTTCGGTACCAATTACACACAATCCCCCAACTGATTTTATATAATTACTTTCTTTTTCAAATTGGAATTTATAGTTTGTTTTTAAGTAAAATAATAAGGTTTTACTATAACGTTTATCTAATAACGTTTTTTTAATCGGAAATAAAATAAATTCCAACTCGTCTGCAGACATTTCATTAAAAATTTTATTCGGATCAAAAACTTCTAAATTTTTAGTCAATGAAAAATGATAATTGACTAAATACCTTATTAAAAAAATTTTACTTCTTCGAAGGCCTTCGTCTAAAAGAATGGATTCCAAAAATTGTTCATTTTTAAAGTCACGGCTGCCACCTAGTATAATATCTGTACCACGTCCTGCCATGTTTGTTGCCACAGTAATTGAACCCTTACGACCAGCTTGAGCGACAATTTCAGATTCAAAATTTAAATTTTCAGATTTTGCATTTAGTATTTTATGAGGTATTTTATAGCTATCCAATAGGATAGAAAGTAATTCAGATTTTTCTATTGTATTAGTACCTATGAGAACAGGTCGCCCAATTTCATGTAAGGTAGTACATTCGGTAGCAACAGCTCTCCACTTCGCAGCTTCATTTATATATATTTTGTCTGGTATATCTTTACGTATGAAAGGCTTAAATGTTGGAATTACAAAGACTTCGAGGCCATAAATTTGTTCAAGTTCATTCTCTGCTGTTTTTGCAGTTCCTGTCATTCCTGATAATTTTGGGTATAATGTAAATAAACTTTGATACGTTATCGAAGAAGCCTGATTTGTTGAATATTTAGTTATTATATTCTCTTTAGCTTCAACTGCTTCATGTATCCCATTACTCCAACGTCTATCAGGCATCAAGCGACCGGTAAATTGATCAACAATTATAATTTGATTATCTTTAATGATATATTCACTATTCCTCAAAAAAAAGTTTTTTGCTTTTAATGCATTGATAACATAAAAAACCCATGGTTCGGATGTTTCAAAAATACTTGACAAACCCAAAATTTTCTCTATTTGATAAATTCCTTGTTCCGTTAAAATAACATTAGTTGTTTTTTCATTAGTCTCATAATCTCTAGGACTCTCCAAATATTTCGCAATTTCAGAGGCTTGTATGTAGGATTTTGGATTTGCAGGTAACTTCCCTGATAAGACTAATGGAGTCCGTGCCTCGTCAATTAAAACTGCATCAACTTCATCAAGAATACAGTAATTCAGTTTTCGTTGAACAATATCTTGACTTGAAAATGCCATGTTATCCCTTAAATAGTCAAATCCTATTTCACTACTAGTAACGTAGGTAATATCTGCAAGATAAGCTTCCTTTTTTCCATCAACGCTAGTATCACTTTGAATCAGACCAACCGTTAATCCGAGTTGTTTATAAATTGGGACCATAGCTTTAGCATCTCGCTTTGCCAAATACTCATTCACTGTGATTATTTGAGTACCCTTTTTTGTTAATGCGTTTAAACTTGCTGGTAATGTAGCAACTAAAGTTTTTCCTTCTCCAGTTTTCATTTCGGCAATTTTGCCATCGTGAAGTGCTAAACCTCCCAAGACTTGTTGTGGGTAATGTTTTAAGCCGATACTTCTAAGAGCCGCTTCACGGGTAAGGCCGAAAGACTGTATTACTAATTCTTTGCTTAATTTATTTTCAACCTTGCACCTTTTTTGTAGTTTAATGACTTTTTCTTTCAAAGATTGCTGACTAATATTTTTTAATGAGTTTTCAAAGTTGCTGATGTGATTTAATAGTGAACCGTAACGCTGAATAACGAATTTTTCTTCCGAAAAGAAGTCTCTCATAGATTTTTTAGAAATTATTGATATATTAGTAAATAGGAATTAACCTAAAAAATTAATCGTATATTTTTCCCTATTTATTATTATTGTTAATGACTAAACCTTTAAGTGTTAAAAAATACTTACGATCAAAGGGCCTCTACTTTTAACAATTAATTTAATTGCGGCTTCAGTAAAGTATTAAGTTAACAGATCTTTGAAATGAATAACTTATTAATTTAAATTTAGATAAGAATAAAGACATGAATTGTAGTTATTAATTTTATTGTTTTATAATATTCTCTCTTTGAACTACTTAATTTATTATTTCACTGATTATTAAGTAAGTTAGTACTTACCAAATGTT